GACATGAATTAGGAGTTAATGAAACCTTTCACAGGAATCTTTCACAAAGCTATCAACTAATATTATCGACTAATCAGAATTTTGTTATTAGGCCATGGTATTTGATTCACCAAATACATCATTATTGTATACTCTTTCATATATATGGCGCAACCCAATCCTTGTTTTTCAAGTTTCTAATCCTTAATTTGAATCCAAATATCTAATATCTAAGAAATATCTCAATAATAAGAAATTTTCTCTTGACAGTGATATATGTTGTATATGTAAAGCCGAGATGTGAAAATCTGCAGAATTCATCTATGAAAATAATAATAACTAGCTAGGCGTAAATCGATATGCTGAAATAGAAAAATAAAATAAAGGCCTATGAGATAGAAAGATAGAAATAATAAATCATAAATAGAGTTCAGGTTCGAATTCCATACAAAATATAGATATTATTATCTATAAATAACTATAATGATAAACAAATGGAAGGCTTTCCAAAACCTTTTTATTCTTTTTATTCTTATTCATACGCTTGATATTTATATTTTTAAAACAAGTTAGTTGAACTTGAAAATTCACTCATTGAAATTGAAAATTAAGTCAATAATGGAATTGGATTTGTTAGATTGGATTTGTTAGATGGTATCAATGAAATCGAGTACTAACTCCTATTTTTTTTTACTGAATTAATTGATCAACTTGCCGTCGAACATTTATTTTGGACTAGAAAATTTTGAAAAAAAAAGATTTTCGACATATTTATTATTATTATGAGAACCAATCCTACTACTTCTGGTTCGGGAGTTTCCGCGCTTGAAAAAAAAAACCTGGGGCGTATCGCCCAAATAATTGGGCCAGTACTAGATGTAGCTTTTCCCCCAGGCAAGATGCCTAATATTTACAACGCTCTGGTAGTTAAGGGTCGAGATACTGTCGGACAAGAAATTAATGTGACTTGTGAAGTACAACAATTGTTAGGAAATAATCGAGTTCGGGCTGTAGCTATGAGTGCTACAGATGGTCTAACGCGAGGAATGGAAGTGATTGACACAGGAGCTCCTCTAAGTGTTCCAGTTGGTGGAGCGACTCTAGGACGAATTTTCAACGTGCTTGGAGAACCTGTTGATGATTTAGGTCCTGTAGATACTCGCGCAACATCACCGATTCATAGATCTGCACCTGCTTTTATACAGTTAGATACAAAATTCTCTATTTTTGAAACAGGAATTAAAGTAGTAGATCTTTTAGCCCCTTATCGCCGTGGCGGAAAAATCGGACTATTCGGGGGGGCTGGAGTGGGTAAAACGGTGCTTATTATGGAATTAATCAACAACATTGCGAAAGCTCATGGAGGCGTATCCGTATTTGGTGGAGTAGGCGAGCGGACTCGTGAAGGAAATGATCTTTACATGGAAATGAAAGAATCTGGAGTAATTAATGAAGAAAATATTGCAGAATCAAAAGTGGCTCTAGTCTATGGTCAGATGAACGAACCGCCGGGAGCTCGTATGAGAGTTGGTTTGACTGCCCTAACTATGGCGGAATATTTCCGAGATGTTAATGAACAAGACGTACTTCTATTTATCGACAATATCTTCCGTTTCGTCCAAGCGGGATCCGAAGTATCCGCCTTATTGGGTAGAATGCCTTCCGCTGTGGGTTATCAACCTACCCTTAGTACCGAAATGGGTTCTTTACAAGAAAGAATTACTTCAACCAAAGAGGGGTCCATAACTTCTATTCAAGCAGTTTATGTACCTGCGGACGATTTGACTGACCCTGCTCCTGCCACGACATTTGCGCATTTAGATGCCACTACTGTACTATCAAGAGGATTAGCCGCTAAAGGTATCTATCCAGCAGTCGATCCTTTAGATTCAACGTCAACTATGCTCCAACCTCAGATCGTTGGTGAGGAACATTATGAAACTGCGCAAAGAGTTAAGCAAACTTTACAACGTTACAAAGAGCTTCAGGACATTATAGCTATCCTTGGACTGGACGAATTATCCGAAGAGGATCGCTTAACTGTCGCAAGAGCACGAAAAATTGAGCGTTTCTTATCACAACCCTTTTTCGTAGCAGAAGTATTTACCGGTTCTCCGGGGAAATATGTTGGTCTAGCAGAAACAATTAGAGGGTTTAAATTGATCCTTTCCGGAGAATTAGATAGTCTCCCTGAACAGGCCTTTTATTTGGTAGGTAATATTGATGAAGCTACTGCCAAGGCTACAAACTTAGAAATGGAGAACAAATGACCTTAAATCTTTGTGTACTGACCCCGAATCGAATTGTTTGGGATTCCGAAGTGAAAGAAATCATTTTATCTACTAATAGTGGACAAATTGGCGTATTACCAAATCATGCGCCTATTGCCACAGCTGTCGATATCGGTATTTTGAGAATACGCCTTAATGACCAATGGTTAACGCTGGCTCTGATGGGTGGTTTTGCTAGAATAGGCAATAATGAGATTACTGTTTTAGTAAATGATGCAGAGAAGGGTAATGACATTGATCCACAAGAAGCTCAGCAAACTCTTGAAATAGCCGAAGCTAACTTGAGAAAAGCGGAAGGCAAGAGACAAATAATTGAGGCAAATCTAGCTCTCAGACGAGCTAGGGCACGAGTAGAGGCTATCAATGGAATTTCGTAACTATAACTAGTTGGGACAGTCGAATAATCAACAGAACTTCTGTTTATACAGAAGTTCTGTTTATACACCCTATTTGTTTTTTATTCTGCCAATTAAATAGAATCATTAAGTAGAATCAGATTCTAATACAACGAAAAATTTTTTCAATTCAAAAATAAAATAGAATGGAACGAAAAAGAAAAAAAAATCAATAAAATAAATAATAAATAAGTTGGGTAAAAAAACTTATTAGATAACATTGATTCTGATATCTAATAAGTTCTACCTACTATTGGATTTGAACCAATGACTCCTGCCGTATGAAAGCAATACTCTAACCACTGAGTTAAGTAGGTCCTTTATCATCACAAGGAGAAAGAAATGGAATCCATCACATCGATGGATTAAAAATGTAATATTAATTATAAATGGAATATTATTTATAAGCAATACGGATCAAAGAGATTAAACAAATAGGATGTTGGATTATATAATATTCGTCTTGACAACAAATTAGCAACATGATAAAATATATATCACAAACACAAGGGCTATAGCTCAGTTAGGTAGAGCACCTCGTTTACACGTGCGCCACTGTTTTTTTTTTTCAAAGAAGTCCATCATGTAATCAAAAGACTTATTGAGAAGTCGATGTCTTACTCCATGACTTGTAGGGAACAAAAGAACAATAGCCTGGCACAAAGGGTTCGGTACAATTTAGGTGCCTTTTTAGACGCCGAATAGAACCCATCATTGATTTAAGACCTTGATAAGGTGAATACCCAGTTTATTCAATGCTAGGCATAATGAGTATAAGGGCCTCCAAAAATTCTCTTTTCGTCCTATCCTATGAACTTTAAGGTGTATGAAGTTTCATAGTTTATTCTTTAAGCAGAAGCGGGGCGGTGGAGATTCCATTTAACTTAGGTTAATTTAAGCCAAAAGCAGACCTACGTCAGGATAACCTTTCTTTGAAACACTTTGGTAGTGCTCTCGGATCGGGATCCATAAATCAGAGCACATGGAGCCATCTTCTTATCTTTCGTCCAAGAGAATTATGGTAGACTAACTGATTATTTATATCAGTTATTGAACGAGCCCAATGCAAAAAAAAAATGCATGTTGGGTCCTTGAAAAAGTTCGAATCATTTTGATAAGAATCAGTTTGATCTGTTTTATCGAGAAGGTCTACGGTTCGAGTCCGTATAGCCCTAAAAAAAAATTAATAATTAATAAATAAATTAACAAATACAACTAAATAAAAGAATAAAATGTATTATTATAATGTATTATTCTTATGTCATACATCATATAGAATTATAACTTTAATAAAAAAATAAAATATATTATTTATTATTCTATTCCATTTTTGAATTAAAATAGAAATCTAATATATTCAAAAATAGAATAGAATAATAGAATTGAATTAAAATAAAAATTATTTTCTATATTTTCAAATAATTATTAAAGTTTTTATTTAATTTAATAATATAAATTAAATATAGAATAGAATAATAATATAGAATAATAATAAGAAAATAGAATAAAATAAGATAATATAAAAATATAAAAATATTTATAGTATAAAATATTCTATTAAAATAGAAAATATATATGTAAATAAAATATATATATGTAAATAAAAAATATAGAAATAGAATAATAGAAATAAAATTCAAAATAAAAATAAAAAATTCTAATAGAATTTAAAAATTCTAAACAAAAAATGAAAATTTTATTTTGAATTCCCCTTTTGCAGAAAGAATCCGAAGGGAAGGTGAAGTGAAAGGGCGAGAGGAGAGTCTTATTAATCTTTTTTTATATTTAAATTCTATTTATATAATATTTATATAAAATAATTTATATAAAATAAATTATATAAATAAGAGCAATACCTAAATATCTATTTAGACTCTATCAATAGTATATATCAATATTATATCAATATAAGTTGTTGTTTTGACTAACCCGTTATGGATAAGTTAGGGATTAATTTCAATTTGACTCAACGAATCTAGTAGATTTTCCACATTCATAGGAGTGCACCTATGCTTCTGATTTACGAATATGATATATTCTGGGCATTTCTAATAATATCAAGTGTTATTCCTATTTTAGCATTTCTAATTTCTGGAATTTTATCCCCGATTAGCAAAGGGCCGGAGAAATTTTCCAGTTATGAGTCGGGTATAGAACCAATGGGCAATGCTTGGTTACAATTTCGAATCCGTTACTATATGTTTGCTCTAGTTTTTGTTGTTTTTGATGTTGAAACCGTTTTTCTTTATCCATGGGCAATGAGTTTCGATGTATTGGGGTTATCCGTATTTATAGAAGCTTTAATTTTCGTGCTTATCCTAATTGTTGGTTTAGT